TAGACGAGGTGGCAGAAATTGTGGTAGATTGTAAATCTATTAATGAAGATTACTCTTCTCTTGTTACAGATTAATTAGAGGTACTAGTTTATTTAAGAATGTTTGATTTGCACTCAAAAGGATGATGGTATTTTCAGTGCTTCGAAGTTTTATAGTTTATTGAGAATAAGAGATTGCAAGTCTTAAGGTGTGGTTTACCACTAAAACTTTAAAAGCTATAGACTTTCTATAATTTAAGCTTTGAAGGCTTATAGTTTTGCTTAACTTAAGCTTTTTAAGTAGCAGTTTAAGAAAATATTTGACTGTTAATCAAAAGGAGCACGATGGTGTCTACTTAGAAAAGAAATTTTAAGAAGTTATGGCCATGAGAGAGGTCAGGGCGGTTGGGAGGAAGACAAGTCCCAGGACCGGTACAATATGTGATGATGTAATTAGTAGGGTAAATGGGGGGTTGTTATTTATGGTGTTTTTTATTGTTTTTTTCTTTACTCGTATAACCAGGAAAGAAATTGAATGTTGTGAGCTGGAAGTAAGAGCGGTGGAGTAGGATACTCGAAGGTAGAAGAATAGGCTGGTTAAAGAGGATAAGATTAGGACAATGGCTGTTACTGTTATATTATTGTTGACTATCTCTTTAAAGGCTAAAAGCTTGTTTAAAAATCCTCCAAGAGGGGGAAGTCCCCCTAGAGATAAGATTAGTGATAATGTTATTACTAGTGTTCAAGGGGATAGGAAAGAGTCTATGTGTATTTTAGATAGGTGATTGGAGTTGTGGTATTCTATTGTTAGTATAGTGCTTACTGTAATTAGAGAGTAGATAATGAAGTAGGTAATGGCTATCGGTTGGTTGATTGTGAGTAGAAATATAGTTCACCCTATGTGCGAGATTGAAGAGTAGGCCATGATTTTTCGGGTTTGTACTTGATTTAGCCCGCTGACAGCTCCCACTACAGCGGAGGTTAGGGCTAATACGATTATTATTGTTTTGTTATCTTGTGTTATAAGGCGAGATATTATAGTTAAAGCCCCTAATTTTTGTCAAGTCAAGACGATTGTCGCGGGTTTTCATTTCATTCCTTGAGTCACCTCGGGGAATCATGAGTGAAATGGGGCTGCAGCAAGTTTTACTGAGAGTGCTATTACTATCGTTATCTGTAGAGTTGAAGAGATTAGTGTGTTAGGAAAGATTAGTGACAGGAGTAGGACAATAGAGGCCGCAGATTGTACAATAAAGTATTTTACTGCGGCCTCCACTTGTCGTGGACTTGTGGGTGAGACTAAAGTGATAAAAGTGAAAGTTATTAATTCTAAGCCTACAAATATCAGGATATAATGGTTACCCAGGATAATTATAAGTAAACCCAGGATGTTTATTCCTACAGATAGGGTGGTTATTATTAGTGAGAATTTTTTTATCATTAGTAAGAGAGGGTGTGTCCCTCATTTTTGGAGTATGAGCCCAAGAGCTTAATTAGCTGATCTTACTTTAAAATATGGTGTATAGCATGTAGAGTTTTGATCTCTAAGGTGCGAGATAATCTCGTTATTTTAGGTACGAAGAGGTTGACTCTTATGTTTTATATTATCACTATAACTCCCTTAATTAGGGTACGCACCTATTGTTGTATATTGATAAAGTTAATGAAAGGGGGGATAATCACTAATATTAGTAAAGTGTAAGGTAAGAAATGTTTTCACATTAAGTTTATTAGCTGATCGTAACGTATTCGGGGGAACGACGCCCGTACTCAAACAAATCAGATGGTAAGGATCAGTGTCTTAGTTGGGATGCTTAAATTACTTAGGGCCGGGATAATAAAATTACTACCCCCCAGAAACAGGATAGTGGACAGGGCATTTATTATTATGATGTTTATGTACTCTGCAAGAAAGAATAAGGCGAATGGTCCCCCTGAGTACTCTACATTGAACCCGGAGACTAACTCTGACTCTCCCTCTGTTAAATCGAAAGGCGCTCGATTGGTTTCTGCTAAAGATGAGATTAGTCACATTATTATAAGAGGTCAAAAGGGTAAAGCACATCATATTGTTTGTTGGTTAATATCTACTTTAATCAAGTTAAAGGTAGAGAAAGTAGCTAGGATTGATAAGATAATGAGAATTAAAGTGACTTCATACGAAATTATTTGTGCTGTAGCGCGAATAGATCCTATTAAAGCGTACGCTGAATTTGAGGCTCACCCGGACCCGAGGACGGTGTAAACGCTAATGGCAGACAAGGCTGAAATAAACAGGACCGAGTAATTTAGATTTATAATGGAAAATTTCGTGTAACAGGGGATTCACGCTATGAAAGCTAGAAATATAGCCACGGTCGGACAAATAAGGAATAATATTTGGTTGGAGAGGGAGGGATTAGTCGGCTCTTTAATAATAAGTTTTACACCGTCGGCAATGGTTTGTAAAATTCCTCAAGGACCTACGATGTTAGGCCCCTTTCGGTTTTGAGCGTATCCTAGAAGTTTGCGCTCAACTAAAACTAGGAAAGCCACTCCGATAAGTAGTGGAACTAGGTTAATTAAGGGGAGCATTATGAAAGAGAAATATTTTAAGGCCATAATCAACTTTTTGGGTCACTTTGGTGATGAGGTTCTCTTAGTTGAAAATACAATAGGAGGTTTTCAGTCTCCCGGTCTTGAGAAATCAAGAGAGAATAATGGCTATAAATTTTGTTTATTTGTTCCCAATCTTTTTTTTATTGTCAGTAATTTTAATTGTGAGTAGTGAATCACCTTATTTTAGTATTGTAGGTGTTATTGTTTACTCTATTTTAGCCTCTTTTATAATGTTTCTTTGGGGTTACAGTTTATTGGGGTGGATTTTTTTAATTGTTTATGTCGGAGGAATAGTAGTGGTTTTTAGTTTTACAGCCTCTATATCGTCTTCTGTGTTTCCTAAAGTAGGCGGTTTATTTTTTACGGTGTTTTTCTTTCTCGGCTTAGTAGTTCTTTCTTTTTATACTTATCTCTCTAAGTGATGGGCTTTCGGGGAGGTGTTTTCTTCCGCCCACCCTTCTATATTTTTATGAGAGCGTTTTAGCCACGGATTTTATTTGGCCTACAATACTAATGCTTTGTTGCTGGTGTTGGTAATTTCTTTGATTTCATCAATAATTTGTGTTTATATATCTTGCTTGTGCTATAGTAAAGGTCAAATTCTACGATATTAGAGTATAAATGATACAAGAATAAATCATTATTTTTAGTTGAAATTACCCGCGAAAAACAGCCCTCTGAGTATTATTTTTAAGGAAGATTATGACTCTTTACATAAAGATTCCTTAAGTTACTCAGAGGGCTGTTTTTCGCGGGTAATTTCAATTCTTCTATAATGATTTTAAAATTATTTTTTTTACTAAATGATTAAGAACTATTATCTATAGTACGAAATCATTCATCATTATAATACCATGTTCATTGTAATTTATTGATAGTAACCCCCTTAATAACTTTAAGTACATTTAAGTTTAATGTGCAAGTAAGAATAAGATAAACTTGGATAAAAAGTTTTATAAGAGGTTTTACCTCGTCTCTAGATCCTAAATCTAGTGCATGATTCTATACTATTATAAATTTCCTGAGAAAGATGACTTTATTTTTGAGGCTTAGGCTCAAGGTAATTTTGATTATACTACTCAGGCGTTCAAAAAGAGATTTTCTTATTTTTAGTTTACAAGACTAATGTTTTAAATTTAAAACTATTTGAGCGGGTTAGTGTGTGTCCTATGATGATTTATTTACGGAGATAATATTGTCAGAGTCCGTCGATTATTTGGTCCTTTCGTACTAAAAAATCTTTTTAGGAGATAGAAGCCGACCTGGCTTGCGCCGGTCTGAACTCAGATCACGTAATTTATTAAAGGTCGAACAGACCTTCTTTCTCAACTTCTGCGCCGAGGAGATTTAATGATCCAACATCGAGGTCACAAACCCTCTATTAGATGAGGACTCTTTTAGAGGATAATGCTGTTATCCCTGCGGTAACTTTGTTCTTTAATCGTTTATGGGTCATTTGTGTTTAAAATGGTTATTTTATTTTTTAGGAGGTTTCTTTTTTCTCCTTGGTTGCCCCAACCAAAACAAAAGGTCGAGAGTTTTAATCTCGTGTTTGTTCAAGCTCGACAGGGTCTTCTTGTCTTTCTTTTTTGTTTACGCATTGGCACGTAATTAGAAATTTCATTTTTGTAGGGGGGAGACAGTGTGGCTCTCGTTATTCCTTTCATACTATCCCCTAATTAAGGGGCAAGTGATTATGCTACCTTTGCACGGTTAGGGTACCGCGGCCGTTTATTATCGTTTTAGCTTAATAACACTGGGCAGGAGTGACCTTTTATCGGAGTTTCAAAAGGCGGTGTTTTTGGTAAACAGTCGAAGCCATTTAGCCGAGTTCCTTCCCCCTATTGTGTTGTTTGGTTTACCGCCTAAATTGGTTTTACTCTTAATGGTAGATTGTCTTGTAATATATTTTCTTTAGAGTTTTAAAATTAGGGTGGTAATATAATTACTTATTCTTACAGTGTCTTGTTATTTTGTTTGCTCTGGTGTGTATTTTAGGTTGGTTTGTTTGAATGTTTGTTAACTTTTACGTTTTTAGTTGGCTGTTTCAAAGCCTACTATGTGTTTTTAGGTTTATACCGGGCCTAAGTTTTTAGGTTGTTTCCTTGTGGTCCCCTCCGAATATTCGGAGGGGACAGCATAGTGCTACAGTAGCACTATGAGATTTAGTCTGTTCTCAGAGAACCAGATATCACCACTATCGGTTTGTGTTTCGCTTTCTAATTATTAGTCTTCCCATATTTTTGCAACAATAATGGGTTGTGTCTTGGAACATGCTAATAATTAGCTCTAGTGGTTTCGGGTTTTCTTTTTAATTAAGTTTGATTTCTTGTGAGATCATTATGCAAAAGGAAGGGGTAGTGCTTCTTAGGGTAGTTTATTAATTTCCTTACGGTTATTTGTGTTGTGTTGTTTTCTTCTTTAGTACTTGAATTTTCGGATATTTCCTTTGGTGGGAGATTATTGAGTGTTTAATGAGTATTTTAGCTTCGAATCAACTGTTGGACAGTTCCTTCTCATTGTAAGTGAGTTGTTCTTTGTAAACTATGTTTCGCTAGGGGCACTTTCCAGTACTCCTACTTTGTTACGACTTATCTCCTTGTGTGGTTTGGAGAGTGACGGGCGATCTGTGCGTACTTTAGAGCCTTTTCATGAGAATTTTCTAAATTCTCATTACTTTTAAATCCAACTTCTATTGTTTTTTCATTTTATATCCGGTTTTATTTTTAAAATTGTAGCTCAAATTTACCTACCTTATTGGCTGCATCTTTATTTGACGTAAGGGTTGGGCCCTTTTAGTTAATTCTTTTGTTGAGGTCAACTTTCGACAATGATATACAAGCTGTTTAGCAAAAGGTAGTGAGGTTAATCGGGGATTATCGAGTTATTTTTCAAGCTCCTCTAATGGGATAAAGTACCGCCAAGATTTTTGGGTTTTTACTTTTATATATTATTTCCCGGGTGTCAAATGGTTTATTTTTAAATATAGCGGGGTATCTAATCCCGGTTTATTTTTAAATTTTAGCGGGTCATTTATATCAGTTGTGATATTTCTTCTTTGTTCAGTTTTTTACAACTTTTAATTTTCTGTCCCTGAGTATTTTTATTTTTAACCGCTCTTTTAGCCGGTGTTCTTCTCTTCTTCTATTCCGTATAACCGCTGCGGCTGGCACGGAATTGGCACGGCGTCAATAGTTTTGCTTAGTCGGACTGTCGTCCATAGCTAAATATTTAGTACTGGAGGCGGTTTATTTTATTTTGTGTTTGTCCATATACTTGCAAACTATTAGAGAGTTTTATAGCAGAATCCAGACTATTATTTTGTAAAAGGAAAATTTTTCACTTTTGCATCTTCAGTGCAACACTCTAAGTATTTGAGTTACTTTTACCTTAGACGAGGACCAATAAGGTCTCTTTTAACTCCCAAAGCTAAAGTTCTTTATAGTAAACTACTTGTCTTTTTATTGTTTTAAGGAGAGTTTTTTTTCTAGTATGTTGATTATGGGTGCGGCTAAGAAGAATATGAAGTATAAGGTCGAGAATACTTGTCCCATGGTAATGTATGGGGCTTCTACGGGTGCGGCCCCGATTCAACTAAGAGCGATGAAGTTAGCGCAAAACGCTCAGAAGATAATTTGTGAGATAGGGCGAAAGGACATAGGCTGAAGTATGGACTTATGGGTTATTATTAAAGTTGCTGGGATGATCAGTGAACCGACTAGGGCTACTACACCACCGAGTTTATTGGGGATGGAGCGTAGGATGGCGTAGGCGAATAAAAAGTATCACTCTGGTTGAATATGTGGTGGTGTAGATAGGGGGTTGGCCGGGTTGAAGTTTTCTGGGTCTCCCATAATTAGGGGGAAAATTAGTGTGATTGTACAAAAGATGAGGGTTATAATTGCGAAACCTAACAGGTCTTTTCATGAGAAGAACGAGTGGAATGGGATTTTATCTAGGTTGGAGTTAAGGCCTAGTGGGTTGTTCGATCCGGTTTGATGGAGGAATAATAGATGAACTGCTGACAGGGCAATCAGTACGAAAGGAAGAACGAAGTGGAATGCAAAGAATCGGCTGAGGGTAGCTTTTCCGACGGAAAAGCCGCCTCATAGTCAGTAAACAATGTCAGTCCCAATGTATGGGACTGCTGATACTAAGTTAGTGATTACTGTGGCCCCTCAGAATGATATTTGTCCTCATGGTAGTACATACCCGATAAAAGCTGTTGCTATGGTGGCGATTATAATAATGATTCCAATGTTTCAGGTTTCTGCTAATATATATGAGCTGTAATATATACCTCGGCCTATGTGTGCGTATATGCAAATGAATATGAATGCGGCTCCGTTCATGTGAAGTGTTCGTATTAATCACCCGTAATTTACATTACGGGTGATATGTGAGATTGAGTCAAAGGCTATATCTACTTCTGATGTGTAGTGTATGGCTAGAATGATTCCTGTGATTATTTGTATTGTTAGAAATAAACCCAGTAATGAGCCAAAGTTTCATCAAACTGAGATATTACTAGGTGACGGAAGGTCGATTAGTGCAGCGTTTGCAATTTTTATTACGGGGTGGGTTTTTCGGATGGGTGTTTTCATTAGTTAGAGCAGTAGTAATGCGATCACTATAGAGAAGATTAAAACACATATATGTGTTTTAATCTTAGACGGTTTGATGGTGGTTTTTTTACTTAAGTCGGTTAGTGTGTGTGTAATTCCCATCGGTCCTATTGTTTCTAATCATCCTTGATCTCCGGCTATGAATGAGCCTTTTAACATATTTTTAACCGTGGCATGTGCTGGTTTTGAGTGATTGAGATCTGTGAAGAATCATGTTTTGTAAAGAAATTTTGATTTAATTTCTGACTTTCACTTTGTGGTGGCTGTTACTGCTAGGGCAGAGATTGTTAAGGCTAAGATTTTTATTGGTGTTGGAAGTGGATGTTCTTCTTGGGTATTTTCACTAATAAAATTAATTAAAACTCACCCTGAGATTAAGGCCCCAGTTGAAAGTGTTAGTAAGGGGTAAATGAGCTTTTTGGGCTCATCTTTTATTTTTAGGGGTGTGTTATTGGAAGTTTTTTCAGTGATTATTTTGATTAATCGTGTGCTGTAAGCTGCTGTTAACGCTGTGGCGATGATGATCATTATAAAGGCGAATATATTGGTTGAGGATTTTGCTGCAAATTCGATGATTAGGTCTTTAGAGTAGAACCCGGCTAAGAAGGGTGTCCCTATGAGGGCTAAGGAGCCTGTGATTATACAGGCCAGAGAGATTGGGGACTCTTTTATAGTGTTGTTATTTGTTCGTGCATCTTGATCGTCTATATTATTGTGGATCAATGATCCTGAGCACATGAATAATAGTGCTTTAAAGAAGCCGTGAGTAGTTATATGGAATAAAGCTAGTAAGGGCTGTCCAATTCCGACGGAGAATATTATTAACCCGAGTTGGCTGGTTGTGGAGTAGGCAATTACTTTTTTTAAATCGTTTTGAAATATTGCTACTGTTGATGCGAATAAGGCTGTACTGGCTCCTAGGATAGCAAGATTTGATAGGAAGTTAATTTTTGCTATTAGAGGGGCCATTCGTATTATTAGGTAGACACCAGCTACTACTATGGTGGAGCTGTGTAATAGTGCTGAAACAGGTGTCGGACCTTCTATGGCTGCCGGTAATCACGGGTGTATTCCTAATTGTGCTGATTTACCAGCGGCTGCTAGTAGTAGACCAATTGACAGTATAAGAGAATTTGTGTTGTTGAGTGTTATATGTTGAAAGTTTATGGAAGAGGAGCACGTAATTGTAAACGCCGCCGCTACAATTAAACCTATGTCTCCCACTCGGTTGTAGATAATGGCTTGCATTGCTGCAGCGTTTGCTAAATTTCGTGTAGCTCATCAACTAATTAGTAAAAATGATATAATTCCAACCCCCTCTCAACCAATGAAGATTTGGACTATGTTGTTAGCTGTTAGTAACACTAATATGAATATCAGGAAGACAATTAACATATTTTTAAATTTTTGGATATTTTTGTCTTTTTTTATGTAGTAGTTAGAGAACATGATAATGTTTATGGTGATAAATAATGCTACTAGTGAGAATGTGATTGATTGTATATCGAGGTTGATGTTGAAAGGTAGTTCTATATATATTACTGATAATCATTTAGGTTCTGCGAGGTTAATAATTTTTGATGAGTTGGTGATGTTTATTAGTAGGGGTAGTGATAGTATTGTGGGGATTAATAGTTTGTTGCTGGTTTTGGTGGGGGCAATTATTATAATAGTTGTGGTTAGTAATGTAGTTGTAATGATAATTAATGACATAAGAGATACCGAAAGTTGTCGTGTATCGGAGTACAGTTTTAGCAGAACTGTTTTCTATCTCTGATTACGAGCGAAATGAATTTGCATCTTTAGCTCCACAGGCTAATATTTTTTAAACTACCGTAATTTATAATATTTTAATGATTCCGGGTGTTATAATTATTATGATTAGGGGTAGTGTGTGTATAAGGGAGTTTATTATTTCTGTAGATTTTATACTGTTTATCGGATTTTTTGTGTTATTTATTGGTTTACCGTGCTGTGTTATGATTATAGTGTAAAGTGAGTAAAGTGCGGTGATTACTGTGGCTACTGCTGTTACTAGGACTGTGAGTACGGACCAGTTCATTAAAGAGAAGATTATTATAATCTCACCAAGGAAGTTTATGGACGGGGGTAGACTTATGTTGGATAGTATACCTAGTATTCATCATATATATATGGACGGTATTAGGATTTTATACCCTCGGGTGATTGTTAGGTTTCGGGTATGAGATCGTTCATAGATTGTGTTTGTGAGGGCAAATAGCAGGGATGATGTTAACCCGTGGGCAATTATTATGTTGTACGCTCCTTGTCAGCTTCAAGAGGTTATAGCTAGGATGGCCGCGGTAGTTATGCTTATATGCGCTACTGAACTGTAGGCGATTAGTGATTTTAAATCGGTTTGTCGCAGGCAAATTATACTTGTTATAAGTGTACCTCATAGGGCTAGGGCTAGGATAATTTTGTTGGCTATTAGTGTTGAGAACGGGTTAAAAATAGGAGTTATTCGTAAAAGTCCATAAACTCCTATTTTTAGTAGGACGGCGGCTAAGATTATAGACCCTGCGACAGGGGCCTCTACATGTGCTTTAGGTAGTCATAGATGCACGGAGAATAGGGGTATTTTAATGAAGAAACCAACGAGGGATATTATTCATCACATGTTTTTTATGTTTATTGCATTTCCGTTAGTCTCTATTGGGAGTATTATTATGTTGCTTGTTCCTGACTTTGTGTTTAAAATTAGGAGGCTGATGAGGAGTGGCAGGGAGCCACACAAAGTATAAATTATGAAATAAGAGCTCGCGATTAATCGCTCTTTTTGTGCTCCAAATTTGGTGATTAGTGTAAGAGTGGGAATGAGTGTAGTTTCGAACATAATAAAAAATAGGACTCACTCGTTTACAGCAAATGTTATAATAAGTGTTACCTGTAAAAGGCTGGTAACGGTCAGAAAGATTTTCTTTTGAGTATTTGTTTTGTTTTTTATGTGTGTTTTAGAGGCTAGTATTATTAATGGCGCTAATCAGGCTGATAGGATTATTAAGGGGCTAGAAATGGAATCTAGTGATACTAGGTGTGAGAATGTTAATTCTTTGGTTTGGAAGGAGTTAGTGGTTATTACTAGGACGGTTGTTATTGTTGATAATGTGAGGCATGTTTTTCAGGGGCTTTTTGATACTCATGGTGAAGTTATTTGAAGTAGGGATATTGTTAGTGATGTGGTTAGCATTTTAATATGTTCAGGTTGGTGACTATGTCTGAGGCGTGGGTTCGAGTAATTGAGGCCAGAAGGCTGAGACCCACACTTGCTTCACAAACTGCCATAGTGATTATTGTTATGGTGAGTATTATTGTGTTAGATGGGTTTAGATGGCTTTTGATTATTATAATTATTAATGTGGACACTATAGCAGCCTCTAGACATAGGAGTATAGTGAGGAAATGGGGTCGATTTATTGTTAATCCCAAAATGGAACAAGTAAATATTATTATTAGGACTAGGTTTATAAATGTCATAACTATTGCTGAGTTTGTTCAGGTTTCTTGAGTCGAAATCAAGTGTTTTAATTAAACTACACTAGTACTCTGCTCACTCTAGGGCTCCAGTAGCTCATTCTAGTAATAAACTAATTGTTAGGGCTACAATAATTACCAATGCTATTGTTACTGGTATAGTAGCTAAGGAGTTGGAAAGTGCTAGAGGTCACGGTATTAATAGGGCAATCTCTAGGTCGAATATAATGAATAGGATGGCGATGTAGAAGAATCGGATGGAGAAAGGGATTCGCATGTTAGATTTGGGGGAAAATCCACACTCATAAGGTGATAGTTTTTCTTGGTCTGAGTATTTACTGGGTAATAAGATTGATGCGAATAGTACTAGAAGGGCGATTGCCCCTGCTATTAGAAGGGTGGTTGTTAAGGTGTTCATTACTCTTTTTAAATTATTTTAAACTTTGTAATTGGAAGTTACATGTACTAGTATACTAAAAGAGTTAGGCCCCTCACCAGTAAATGCACACAAATAGGAATAGTCAAACTACATCTACGAAATGTCAGTATCATGCTGCCGCTTCGAATCCGAAGTGGTGGGATTTTGAGTAGTGGAATATTATTTGTCGAGTTAGGCACACAGCAAGAAAGGTGGTCCCGATAATTACATGTAGTCCGTGGAATCCTGTGGCTACGAAGAATGTTGAACCGTATGCTGAGTCGGCGATGGTGAAGGAGGCTTCAACATATTCTATGGCTTGTAAGGTTGTGAAATATAACCCTAGAATGACTGTGATTGTTAGGCTTGTGATTATTGCTTTTCGGTCCCCCTTTAATAAAGCATGGTGTGCTCATGTGACTGTCACTCCAGAGGACAGGAGAATAGCAGTGTTTAATAGGGGAACGCTGAAGGCGTTTATTGGGGTGACTCCTTTTGGCGGTCAACATGTTCCAATTTCGGGTGTTGGTGCTAGGCTACTGTGGAAGAAGGCTCAAAAGAAGGCCAGGAAAAAGAAAATCTCGGACATGATAAATAGGATTATCCCTCATCGTATGCCTGTTTCTACGGGGGATGTGTGGTGTCCCTGAAGAGTGGCTTCTCGTGTGATGTCTCGCCATCATTGGATGGAGGTGATGATGGTTAGTGCGAGGCCGAAGAATATTAGTAATTTTGTTGACGGAGAGTGAAATCATAGGGCTAGTCCTGATGTTATTATTAATGCTCCTAAAGAGGCTGTTAGTGGTCAAGGGCTTTGATCTACTATGTGAAAAGGATGTATTTGTTTTGTCATTATTGATTTTCTTCTAGATATAGTGTGGTGAGGATGGTGAAGATATATGCTTGGATTATTGCAACGGCTAGCTCTAGGATGGTTAATAACACTATTACGATTATTATTACTCCGGTTGGGATTATATTTTGTGAGACTATAAAGATAGTAGCTGAGGAAATTAATTTTAGTAGTAGGTGGCCCGCTGTGATGTTGATAGCCAGTCGTAGTGCTAGGGCAATAGGTCGTGCGATGATGCTTAATGTTTCGATTATAATTATAAATGGGACGATTATTAGGGGAGTCCCTTCTGGTAGTAAGTGGCTGATTGCTTCTTTGGTTTTCACGCGGAGCCCTAAAATAATGCTAGCAGATCATAAGGGAATAGCTAGAGTTATTGTGAGCGCTAAATGGGACGATGGGGTAAAGGTGTAAGGTAGGATACCTACTAAATTAATGGTGAGGATGAATAGTAGTAAGGTGTTTAGTACTCAGAACCAGTGGTTTTGATTTTGGATAGGTAGAAGTATATTTTTAATTACCCCCTCTTTAAGAAGGTTTGTAAAGGCTATGGGTCGAGGGGGTGTGATTATTTTTAAAGGTTTAGTTATTATTAGTACGGCTGCTGGCAGTATTATTGTTAAGGTGAATATGGAGATCCCTAATAGGCTAGGTGCTTCGAATTGGTGAAATAAATTGGTTATTAGAATTGATTTTGTCATTTTTTATTGTTTTCTTCTTTAGTACTCAAATTTTCGGACACCGGTGAGGTAATTATTGTTTCGTTAAAGTTGAATAGCGCGGTTATTATTATAAATGTTCATGTGGTGATAAATATTGTTATTCACAATGAGAATTTTAGTTGTGGCATCTCACAAAAAGTAAGTATACTTTTTTAGGTTTAAAAGACCTACGCTTTGATATTATAAGCTATTTTGTGATACGTTAGACAATCATTTTTCAAAGGCTTTTGTTGAGGTTGACTCTAACACAATAGGTATGAAACTGTGGTTAGCTCCACATAATTCTGAACACTGTCCGTAGAATAATCCGGGACGAGTGGTTATTATTATGGCCTGGTTTAATCGACCGGGTACTGCGTCTAGTTTTACACCCATGGATGGGATAGTTCAGGCGTGGAGTACATCGGTAGAGGTGATTAGGATCCGTACGGGTGTTAGGTATGGTAGGACTAGTCGATTATCTACTTCTAGTAACCGGAGATCACCTTCTTTTAGTTCTTCTTGGGGTAGTATATAGGAATCGAACTCAACATTTTCTAGATCTGAGTATTCATAGGACCAGTATCACTGGTGTCCCACAGCTTTGATTGTTATAGCGGGATTGATTGTCTCATCTGTTAGGTAGAGGAGTCGCAGAGAGGGGAGAGCAATAAAAATAAGAATAATTGCCGGGATTGTTGTTCAAGCTGTTTCGATTTCTTGTCCTTCTAGTAGTTTTTTATTGGTGAATTTATTTGTTACTGCGATTGATAACGCGTATATCATAATGATAGTAATTAGAATAATAATTATGAAGGCACGGTCGTGAAAATAAATTATTTCTTCTATTAGTGGGGAAGAAGCGTCTTGTAAACCAATTTGATATCATTCAGCCACTAACAATTACTAACAGGCGGGTAGTTTTTCTTGATTGACAATCAAGTGTTTTAATTAAACTAAATTGTTAGAGGAGTGGCAGAAATTGTGATTGGCTTGAAACCATTTTATGAGAGTTTAACCTCTTTTCCTCTTATTTTCGAATGAATATGGCGGGTAATTCTTCGTAGGTGTGACTAGTGGGTGGTATAGGGTGAGTTCATTCTATAAATGTGTTAGTTTTATTTATAGGTAGTGTTGTTCGTTTGGATGCTAATGCTTCTCACACGATGAATAGAAATAAGGCTACTGAGATTGTGGATAATACTGACCCGTAGGATGAGACTAGATTTCATGTACTGTAGGCGTCCGGGTAATCTGAGTATCGTCGAGGTATCCCTGCTAAACCTAAGAAGTGTTGTGGGAAGAAGGTGAGGTTAACTCCTAGGAATATGATAATGAAGTGGATTTTCGTCATTGTTTGGTGTATTGTGTAGCCTGTAATAGTGGGGAATCAATGGATTAGTGCTCCGAAGATGGCGAACACCACTCCCATAGAGAGTACGTAGTGAAAATGTGCTACTACGTAGTATGTGTCGTGTATTATGATATCTAAAGAGGAGTTTGCTAAGATAACTCCTGTAAGACCCCCAACTGTGAATAAAAAGAGGAAGCCTATAACTCACAATATGGGTGCACTTCAAATTACTTTTGATCCCTGGAGTGTGGATAATCAACTGAAAATTTTAATTCCTGTAGGTACGGCGATGATTATTGTAGCTGCTGTGAAGTAGGCCCGGGTGTCAACATCTATTCCTACAGTGTATATATGATGTGCTCACACAAGAAATCCTAGTAATCCAATTGCTGCTATGGCGTAGACTATTCCGAGGTACCCGAAGGGTTCTTTTTTTCCGGTGTAGTACGCAATAATATGTGAAACTATTCCAAACGCCGGAAGAATTAGAATGTATACTTCTGGGTGACCGAAGAATCAGAATAGGTGTTGGAATAATACTGGGTCTCCTCCACCAGCCGGGTCGAAAAAGGAGGTGTTCAGGTTTCGGTCAGTAAGTAGTATGGTGATACCTCCCGCTAACACTGGTAGTGATAGCAGGAGAAGAATGGCTGTAATAATAACCGACCACACGAATAAAGGCAATCGGTCTAGTGTAATGCCTGGTGCTCGTATATTGATAGATGTTGTGATAAAGTTTGCAGCACCTAGAATTGATGAGGCTCCGGCCAGGTGTAGGGAGAAGATGGCCAGGTCTACGCTTCCTCCTGCATGGGCTAAGTTGTTTGATAGCGGAGGATATAGAGTTCATCCTGTTCCCACCCCACTTTCTACACCTGCGGATGCGATTAACAGTAAAAATGAGGGCGGGAGGAGTCAGAAGCTTATGTTATTTAAGCGGGGGAATGCTATATCTGGGGCCCCAATTATTAGGGGTAGTAATCAGTTTCCGAAGCCCCCAATTATAATTGGTATTGCTATGAAGAAGATTATAACTAGTGCGTGTGCTGTGACTACTACGTTGTAGATTTGGTCGTCTCCTAAGAGTGCTCCAGGTTGTGTTAGTTCTAGTCGAATGATTATACTTAGTCCTGTACCTACTATTGCGGCTCAAATCCCAAAGAAAATATATAAAGTACCGATGTCTTTATGGTTGGTTGAAAATAATCAACGGTTTATAGTTGTCAT